GTAGACTTTCTAGACTCTTTCAGATGGTCAAAAAAACTTAAATCAAAAAATAAGTATACAGCTATGGCATATCATGATATGTATAGTAATGGGGGGGTATGGGACAAAAAATAAATCCACTCGGTTTCAGACTTGGTACAACCCAAAGTCATCATTCCATTTGGTTTACACAACCAAAAAATTATTCCGAAGGTCTACAAGAAGATCAAAAAATAAGAGATTTTATTAAGAATTATGTACAAAAAAATATGAAAATTTCCTCTGGCGTCGAGGGAGTTGCACGTATAGAGATTCAAAAACGAATCGATCTGATCCAGGTCATTATCTATATGGGATTCCCAAAGTTATTAATAGAAAATCGACCACGAGGAATCGAAGAATTACAGATGAATCTACAAAAAGAATTTAATTGTGTCAACCGAAAACTTAACATTACTATCACAAGAATTGCAAAACCCTACGGAAGCCCTAATATTCTTGCAGAATTTATAGCCGGCCAATTAAAGAATAGAGTTTCTTTTCGAAAAGCAATGAAAAAGGCTATTGAATTAACTGAACAAGCAGATACAAAAGGAATTCAAGTACAAATTTCAGGGCGTATCGACGGAAAAGAAATTGCGCGTGTCGAATGGATCAGAGAGGGCAGGGTTCCCCTCCAAACCATTCGAGCTAAAATTGATTATTGTTCTTATACAGTTCGAACTATCTATGGGGTTTTAGGCATAAAAATTTGGATATTTATAGACGGGTAATAATAAACCTTTACTTGTCTTTCCCGTCGATCCAGCGATGGAACAAAAAAATAGAAATTCGTTCCCTTTTTCTGTTCAATCAAAATAAAACCAAAATGAACAATTCTAATTCTATAAGGTTGAATAAAAATTAGATCGACCCTTTGAAAATAATTGCTATGCTTAGTGTGCGACTCGTTGGTTTTTTAGGGTTAGGGTTAAAGAAAAAAAAAAGACCAGCCTCTTTGTATAAACAAATAACTATAGAACTAATAACCAACTCATCACTTCACATTATCTGGATCCAAAGAACCAGTCAAGATATGATATATCGGTCATATCACTGTAGCAACTGAAATCTTTTTTGCATAAACAAAAGAAAAATAAATCTGATTCTAAGTTGTGAAGCGAAGAAGAAAGATGTGGATAAATGGAAGGGTGAAAGAAGGGGAGAAACAAACAAAACCAGCGATATAAAATTCCATCCAATATGTAAGGTTTATGAGTCATCTCATAAAAAAGCAGTGTAATAAAGCATTAATCAATATGGATTCATAAAAAAGAAAATGAATCTGTTCATAGAACAAAAAAAAATAAGAGCTTCGAGCTAATAAAGATTAAGAAAATTGGCTTAACAAAAAATTTCATTATGAGCTCCATTGTAGAAATCAGACCTAACCATTAAGTAAGAAGCGATGGGAACGATGGAACCTGTGAATCCAAATCTATTGACAACAGACTCATTGATCGGGATGGCGAAACAAACCAGAGACTAATTCCTTCATTTATTGGGAAAAGAAAAGTCATGAGTTAACCCTACAACTGAAATAGCACCGAAAAGAGTAAATATTCGCCCGTGAAAACTTTATTTTCTTGAATTGATAATTTTTGGTCAATACAATAGGATAAAAAGCAAAACAAAAAAAAGATTCGTTATAACATAAAAAAATACGATATTTAAAAATTGAAAATAGAAATATTAATATGTTTAGTTAGGTAAAAAAACAAGATATACAAATGAATAATAGGCAATTTGAAAAATTTTATTATTCGCGAGGAGCTGGATGAGAAGAAACTCTCATGTCCAGTTCTGTAGTAGAGATGGAATTCAGAACCAACCATCAACTATAACCCCAAAAGAACCAGATTTCGTAAACAACATAGAGGAAGAATGAAGGGAATATCTTATCGAGGTAATCATATTTCTTTCGGTAAATATGCTCTTCAGGCACTTGAACCTGCTTGGATCACATCTAGACAAATAGAAGCAGGTCGACGAGCAATGACACGAAATGCACGCCGCGGTGGAAAAATATGGGTACGTATATTTCCAGACAAACCGGTTACAGTAAGACCCGCAGAAACACGTATGGGTTCGGGGAAAGGATCCCCTGAATATTGGGTAGCTGTTGTTAAACCAGGTCGAATACTTTATGAAATGGGTGGAGTAACAGAAAATATAGCCAGAAGGGCGATTTCAATAGCATCGTCCAAAATGCCTATACGAACTCAATTTATTATTTCGGGATAAAAAGAATCAAAAGAAAAAGGTCTTGGGGATAAAAAAACAACCACGGGTGCCGGTTTCTTTCTTTGGACAAACAATATTTCTTTTTTTTTCTTCACTCTTTGCTTTGCATTGAAAGAATATATTCTAAAAAACTGATATGATTCAACCTCAGACTCTTTTGAATGTAGCGGATAACAGCGGGGCTCGAGAATTGATGTGTATTCGAATCATAGGAGCTAGCAATCGTCGATATGCTCATATCGGTGACGTTATTGTTGCTGTGATCAAAGAAGCAGTGCCAAATATGCCCCTAGCAAGATCAGAGGTGGTCAGAGCTGTAATTGTACGTACTTGTAAAGAACTCAAACGTGATAACGGTATGATAATACGATATGATGACAATGCTGCGGTTGTCATTGACCAAGAAGGAAACCCCAAAGGAACTCGAGTTTTTGGTGCAATTGCCCGGGAATTGAGACAGTTAAATTTTACTAAAATAGTTTCATTAGCTCCGGAGGTATTGTAAGGTCTTTTAAAATAAGATAAGACCATCATATGGTTATGTTATAGTAAGGTATTTGAAAGAAAGAGATTAAGAATTTATAGTAGATTGTGTCTCATGCATATGCCTTTAATTTAAATTCATAAACAAATAAGTAAAAAACAAGAAAAACATGTTGATTATATCAAAATTGGGGAGCACCAAGAATTTTAATTCACCATGGGTAGGGATACTATTGCTGACATAATAACCTCTATACGAAACGCTGATATGGATAGAAAAAGGGTGGTTCGAATAGCATCTACTAATATCACTGAAAATATTGTTAAAATACTTTTACGAGAAGGTTTTATCGAAAACGTGAGAAAACATCAAGAAACCAAAAAATCTTTTTTGGTTTTAACCCTACGGCATAGAAGGAATAGGAAAAGGCCTTATAGAAATTTTTTAAATTTAAAACGAATCAGTCGGCCTGGTCTACGAATCTATTCGAATTACCAACGAATTCCTAGAATTTTAGGTGGGATGGGAATTGTAATTATTTCTACTTCTCGAGGTATAATGACAGACCGAGAGGCTCGACTAGAACGAATTGGTGGAGAAGTTTTGTGTTATATATGGTAATCCTTCTAATATACGAATTGGGTCCGAAACTTCTTATTTGTGAAAACAAAAAGAAAAGGGGCGGGTTGTCTAATATCGTTCCTACTCCATCAGTTGATACTTCAAGGAGGCTTTACCTGGAATGAAAGAACAAAAATGGATTCATGAAGGTTTAATTACTGAATCCCTTCCCAACGGTATGTTCCGGATTCGCTTAGATAATCAAGATATAATTCTAGGTTATGTTTCAGGAAAGATCCGACGTAGTTTTATACGGATACTACCAGGCGATAGAGTAAAAATTGAAGTAAGTCGTTATGATTCAACCAGAGGACGTATAATTTATCGACTTCGCAATAAGGATTCGAAAGATTAGATGTTTTTATCAACTTCAACACTTCTTTCGTGGGAATATGATTCGAGATGAAAAATTTCAAGAAACCTATTTTCTTCCAAAAAGTAGATTCAGAATTAAAATGAGGAATGCCAAATATGAAAATAAGAGCTTCTGTTCGTAAAATTTGTGAAAAATGTCGACTAATCCGTAGGCGGGGACGGATTATAGTAATTTGTTCCAACCCAAGACATAAACAAAGACAAGGATAATCAGACTTGTTAAAACGCCTGATGTAAAAGTAAAAAAGGGGGGATCTTTTTTGACACGAAATGGATATATCCATATATCTCTGACTCATATTTATGAGATGAAAAAATATGGCAAAAGCTATACCGAGAATTGGTTCGCGTAAGAATGGACGTATTGGTTTACGTAAAAATACACGGAGAATACCAAAGGGGGTTATTCATGTTCAAGCAAGTTTCAATAATACTATTGTGACTGTTACAGATGTACGGGGTCGAGTGGTTTCTTGGTCCTCTGCCGGTACTTGTGGATTCAAGGGTACAAGAAGAGGAACGCCCTTTGCTGCTCAAACCGCAGCAGGAAACGCTATTCGTACAGTGGTGGATCAAGGTATGCAACGAGCAGAAGTCATGATAAAAGGACCCGGTCTCGGAAGAGACGCGGCATTACGCGCTATTCGCAGAAGTGGTATACTATTAACTTTTGTGCGGGATGTAACCCCTATGCCACATAATGGCTGTAGACCTCCGAAAAAACGACGTGTGTAGAAATAAAAATTGAAGAGATTTCAAGATAAACAAGAGAAAAAAATAATTCAATGATTTGCTCAAATAATATTATTATGGTTCGAGAGAAAGTAACAGTATCTACTCGGACACTGCAGTGGAAGTGTGTTGAATCAAAAGCAGACAACAAGCGTCTTTATTATGGACGCTTTATTCTGTCTCCACTTATAAAAGGTCAAGCTGACACAATAGGCATTGCGATGCGCAGAGCTTTGCTTGGAGAAATAGAAGGAACATGTATCACACGTGCAAAATTTGATAAAATACCACACGAGTATTCTACCCTAGTAGGTATTCAAGAATCGGTACATGACATTTTAATGAATTTGAAAGAAATTGTATTAAGAAGTAATCTATATGGAACTTGTGACGCGTCTATTTATGTCAGGGGTCCTGGATATGTAACTGCTCAAGATATCATCTTACCGCCTTATGTGGAGGTCGTTGACAATACACAGCATATAGCTAGCTTGACGGAACCCATTGAATTGTGTATTGGATTACA